ATTTGTATTTTCTCATTAGGAAAACACAGTTTGAAATTCAAATCCCAGAATCCTTCATGAATTCGAAGTCAGGGGTCAATAGTCAATGGTTCTAATTTCTCGTCTGAAAAATACACATTTGATTTCTCAATAGAAAAACGAAAGAATGTTTTTAGCATTGTGTATTTTCAGATACTATACAATCAATCATAAGGGATGGATCAAATCCAATCAAAAGGGGTCTTTCTTTTATTTTAGGAAATAAAGGATTAAGGAAAACAGAAGTCAAAATGCAAGTACAATAAAAATTCAGTAATCCGGGAAAAATGGCATCTATTTTGTATCATTTTGGCGGCATGGCCGAGTGGTAAGGCGGGGGACTGCAAATCCTTTTTCCCCAGTTCAAATCCGGGTGTCGCCTGAATCACCAAAAAACTCGAAATCATAATTGATTTATTGGATTGGTTTCTCAATAGTGTTTGGTAGAACTCCTTTTTGACTCTGCGACATTAATTCCACTATTATTAGTGAGGAATAATGGAAAAATTCCTTCGTATTTATAGAGATAGGGGATATAATGCACATGGATATAGTAAGTCTCGCTTGGGCTGCTTTAATGGTAGTCTTTACATTTTCCCTTTCACTCGTAGTGTGGGGAAGAAGTGGACTTTAGAAGTACTACTAATTGAGTTCAGTAATCAAACCGTATCGATTGTTTTATAGATCATTCTGCAACGCATTTTGAACTATTTAAAATCAAATCTTTGAATTTGGAATCCCATTGGATTCCAATGGAGTAATCTATGATAGGAATCATACTCTTTCAATCAAAGAGATATTTCATCGATTCCCGTCTTTGTACTTCGAAAAGAAAGGGATTCAGATGATTGGAAATTTATTCCAACCTAAAATTCTTCTGAAATTTTCTATTTCAATCAATGGGCTCTTACTATCTTTATAGACGGATACTAAGGAAAAGGAAAACCGGACCCTTTTTCTTTTTTTTTTTTTATTTCCCTCTTTACTCTTCAAAAAAGAAGTCGTTTTGTTAAGTATATACGCACTTTCTATGAGAAATGATATAGAGATAGTGGTTGTTTAAGGAGAGACTGGGCAATAATAAGATCTTGCCTCGTGCGAGTTACATATCGGGCATTTACCCTTTGGTTTCTATTCTAATTTTAGAAAGGCGGTTTATCCTTTATCGACTTATTTCATATCACGGTTCTGGCGTTAAAAATAGGCAAGTTTTCCCCTTCCTTATTAGTAAAAGGAAAGGAATTCAAATCCTAAGATAAGAATTATTTCAGATTGATCGGAACAAATAGATGTGGAAAATTGGGTCTTATGTTAATTCCATACAATATATGGAATTAATATACACATATATGAAGAGAGTATTGTATATTGATATATAGAAACTTAAGCCTTTATCTTTATTCTAGATTACAACTTTATAGACCTTTATAGACTAAGAGATAGGTAGTATGGTATAAAAATTCATTTTTATACCATACTACCTATCTCTTAGATAATTGCCGATTATAATGCGCTCATTTCATTTAAGTTAAGACGTGAAATTGGAATCCCTTTCATTTAACTTTGTCCATTTTTGATAAGAACTTGGAAGGAAAGTTTTATTCAAATGAATTTGAAAATTCAATTGAATTAATCATTTTGACTGACTGTTTTTACGTAAATGATAAGTAGAAAAGCGGTAGGAACTAGAATGAATAGTGCAGTAGCAATAAATGCAAGAATATTGACTTCCATAATCTCATCGTTTTTTTACTTCGTAATAACTCGGGATTTAATCCCCTAGAGATGATAAATCTTTTGTCTATCGTCTGTAAATTCAATGAATGAATTACCTCTCGATGATCTTGAACCGGATCACTATCATGAATAGCAATATCTGATCTATCAAATCAACCCGTTGTCAAGACTTGAATAGTATAACATAGGAAGTTCTTTTATCCATACCGAATTCAAATTTTGATTTCTGACTCAATTACTCCAAAATTTGATTTATCATCCATTTCCTTGTTTTTTCTATAACCCACCTTGCGTATGCCTTGGACAATCTTCTGATGAAGGATCATCAGATTGCCTTTCCACTTCAATTAATTACATAGTTCCAAACCTAACAAACAATAAAAGCGAAATCAAAAATAGGAAAGCAAAAAGAAATCAAGACTTCTTTTTGCTTTGGGAATGAAAGTATATCCCTCAACACTCTTTACTGGTTCATAGAAAGGGAAAATGCACTTTTGGATTTATTGGATCCGTCGGGACTGGCGGGGCTCGAACCCGCAGCTTCCGCCTTGACAGGGCGGTGCTCTAACCGATTGAACTACAATCCCAGGGAAATAAGGGATCTAGCAGAAATTTTGATTCTTTTTTATCTTCGTATGGGGTCTTTCTAAAGGACAAGGGGTTTTCTACCATCGCATGGTAGATTGATGCGGTTTATTGGGCCGAGCTGGATTTGAACCAGCGTAGACATATTGCCAACGAATTT